TAGCTTCCATCGCATGAATAATTGATCCAGATCCTAAGAACAACAATGCCTTCGAATAAGCATGAGTAATCAAATGAAATAAAGCAGCTCGATAAGACCCCATACCTAGAGCTAACATCATATAACCCAATTGAGACATTGTAGAATAAGCTAAGCTTTTCTTAATATCTTTTTGAGCAAGAGCTAAAGTGGCTCCTAAAAATAATGTTATTATACCTATCAAAGCTATTAGATTTAGAATGTAAGGTATAACTATGAAAAGAGGAAGAAGCCGAGCTACAAGAAAAATTCCTGCGGCTACCATAGTAGCGGCATGTATAAGAGCCGAAATGGGGGTAGGCCCTTCCATGGCATCAGGTAACCATACATGAAGGGGAAATTGGGCGGATTTAGCAACCGCGCCGGCAAATAACAGGGAGGCGCATACAGTAACAAATAAAAAATTAATTTCATTATTATAAACCAAGTTATTGAATATTTCAAACAAATCCCGAAATTCGAAACTACCTGTTATCCAATAAAAACCCAAAATTCCTAATAATAAACCAAAATCCCCGACACGATTAGTTACAAACGCTTTTTGACAAGCATTCGCGGCACTGGGTCGTGTGAACCAAAAACCTATTAATAGATAAGAACACACTCCAACTAATTCCCAAAAAATATAAATTTGTATCAAATTCGAACTAGTAACTAATCCCAACATTGAAGTATTGGAAAAACTCATATAAGCAAAAAATCTCAAATATCCCTGATCATGAGACATATAATTGTCACTATAAATAAGAACCATAATTCCAACAGTAGTGATTAATATCGACATAATAGAAGTAAGTGGATCAACCAAGCAGCCAAATTCTAAAGAAAAATCATTATTGATGGTCCAAGACCATACATATTGATAGACAGAATTTTTATTTATTTGCTGAATAGAAAAAAGGGCTGAAAAAACCATAACTATACTTAATAATAAAACACTAGGAAAAGCCCACATACGGCGAAGATTTTTTGTTGCCGTTGGAAAAAGTAGAAGTCCTGTTCCAATTAAGATAGGAACTGGAAGTGGAATGAAAGGTATAATCCATGAATATTGATATGTATATTCCATAAAAAAAAAAAAAAAAAAATTATCTTAATTAATTGTTTCTGAGTCACCGGTTCTTATTTCTTTTCTTTTGAGAGGGGTCGGTTAATAAAAAAAATTAAGATATATAAAAAAAACTTAAATAGAATTTTCTAGCCTTAATTATTCTGAATCTTTCCAAACTACTTCAAATATTTAAAATCAAGAGGTTGCAATTGGTCAAATGATATAAATAAGTCACTAGTGAAAAAAAAAAATACGTATTTAATTTTATTAATACTGAATTGTTAATATTAAATTCAAATTTTTAAATAAAATTTTATGAAGATAAAAAATGAAAATTTGAATTTTCATTTTAATTATTACGTATTACAATAATTTTTTTATATCTATAGAACAAGGATAAATAATTATACCAAAAACAGTATTTGATCTGAATCATAAAGCCCATAACTAAAACTATTTATTGTAATTCGGTTATTTAGAATCATTAACCAATTTGTTTTGTAACTAATTGTTTGTCTTCCATTACAATAAAAGCTATTTGTAGGAAATGCTATGATATCCAACACTTTAATTTTACGGAAAAACAAGGGGGGCAAATAAAATGCCTTTAAATTATGTATTTTGTATCCTTTAACAGATTAACTACTAGTCTCATTTGATAATTAAAATTTTGTGGACTCTTTCTTCGAACTTGACCAATTAAATTCATATTAAATTAATTAATATAATAGAAAAAAAGTTTTTTTATTTTTTAATTAATAATTAAGCGGGAGAAGGGTTGGGTTATTAAACTTTTAGATTTTTTTATTACATGTAGAAATGTAACACGACGAAAATAGAAAGAAAACGAAACGGACAATCTTTCTTTTTTTTTGTATTATTTTTTTGATTTTCAATCTATTTGGCATAGTGTACCTTATCGTTCTTATTAATATTTTATGTGATTTTTACCCCCCCCCCCCCCTTTTGGGGGGGAGTCTAATTTAGAGAAAAAATAGATAGAGAATAGTAAAGAACAATTGATTTTGAACAATAGATGTCTTTCACATCCAACCGAAAAACCTATTATAACTTTTTAATGGCAGTTCCAAAAAAGCGCACCTCTATTTCAAAAAAACGTATTCGTAAAAATATTTGGAAAAGGAAGGGATATAGGGCAGCATTGAAAGCTTTTTCGTTAGCGAAATCTCTTTCTACCGGGAGTTCTAAAAGTTTTTTTTGTGTAACAAATAAATAATCTGAATCGTTCTAATAAAGTGATATAATTTTGTTTATAGTTTATTTATAATTATAAGTTATAAAAATGATAAATAATATTTATCAATTATATTTATCAATTATAATTAATATTAACATCATAATAGTATAGTAAAAGAATAAATATTAATATATAAGATAAATTACAATATAAACAATATACATAAAAAAAAAAAATAAATAAAAAAGAATTAGTCTCATAATGTTTTAATTTAAACGAATATAAAATTGAATTTGTTTTACAATTTGTTTTACTTTAATTTGAAGCCAAATTTTTCTTTCGTTTCTGATATAGATAAGAATTCTGTTGTCTACTGAATTCTAAAAATGAATGGTACTTTTTTGTTTGAAAAAAGGGTAAACGCAAGCGCAAGGTTTCGCCTTTCATTTTAGTATGTTTTATCATTTTCCGGATGGGGATTATCACTTTCCCCATCGCCCTTACTCAATAATAAAAAGAATTTTTTTTTTAGTTATATTTTTGATTTTATATTATAAAGAAGAGGTCGTTGAAACTAATTGATTAAGTTTAAAATGTTTTTTATAATCTTTTAAATCATTATTTTGGGTTTTAGAAATTATTATCACTATATAAATTCCTTAAACCCAATTAAATTAATAAAAGCCCCGTTTACATTTTTAGGTAGTTATATGACGAATACGCCAATTTTGATTGATCTATTTTAGATCCTATGTTTCGATTGGAAGATCGATCAAGATATAATATATATATATTAATTAAAAAATTTAGAAAATATTTTGAAGTATGGTACAATTTCTATACGAAATTTTTTTATATGATTGATACGACCATCCAAAATACCTAACTTAATGGGTTTGCTAAATCTTAACGCAAATTCTCTACACAACAAAAAATCCTAACGCAACCTAACTATGCAAATATTTACATAAATCTTTTGAGTGTATCGCTGAAATTGTGTTATATAAAAATTATTAATCGATAAAATGAATTTTTTATTTTAGATTAATAAAATAAATGATAAAAGAAATTAATCAGTAAAAAATGCAAATGAGGTAGAACATTTTTTTTACTTATATCCAGGGATTGAAGTAAAAATTATATAGTTACAACTGTTACATTTTAGTTTTAGGAGAGCATAAAGTAATAGCCTACGAAAAAATACATTGTTAGTTCAGTTAAATAAAATTGACATCCTAAAATACTAAATAACTAAATAAAAAGATAATAATAAGAAGAATCAATATTATTAACGTTAACGAAAACGTTTTAATCCCTAATTTTTAAACAAGTTTTTATTCATCAATTTGAATGGTTTCCTAAAAAAAATATTGGATTGAATTAACTCCTTCAAGCTCGACGATTGAATAAAAATAGGTTATTATGATTTCGAATAAGCCGCTATGGTGAAATCGGTAGACACGCTGCTCTTAGGAAGCAGTGCTAGAGCATCTCGGTTCGAGTCCGAGTGGCGGCATGGCATCTTCTAAAAGAGTAAGTCCTATAATGAATTCAATTCCCGATTTTAATTGAGGGACGCCCTTATTAATTTAATAATTTTTATGATATTTTCAACTTTAGAGCATATATTAACTCATATATCCTTTTCGATCGTTTCAATTGTAATTACAATTCATTTGATAATTTTATTAGTCGATGAAATCGTAGGACTAGATGATTCTTCAGAAAAGGGGATGATAGCTACTTTTTTCTGCATAACAGGATTATTAGTTACTCGTTGGATGTATTTGAGGCACTTACCATTAAGTGATTTATATGAATCATTAATTTTTCTTTCGTGGAGTTTTTCCATTATTCATATTATTCCGTATTTTAAAAAACATAAAAACCATTTAAGCGCAATAACCGCGCCAAGTGCTATTTTTACTCAAGGTTTTGCTACTTCGGGTCTTTTAACTGAAATGCATCAATCCGCGATATTAGTACCCGCTCTCCAATCCCATTGGTTAATGATGCATGTAAGTATGATGGTATTGAGCTATGCAGCTCTTTTGTGTGGATCATTATTATCACTAGCTCTTCTAGTCATTACATTTCGAAAATTCATAAGGATTTTTAGTAAAAGCAATAATTTAGAAAATGAGTCAGTTTACTTTAGTGAGATTCAATACGTGAACGAAAGAAACAATGTCTTACGAAACACTTCTTTTATTTCGTCTCAAAATTATTACAGGTATCAATTGATTCAACAATTGGATCGTTGGAGTTATCGTATTATTAGTCTAGGGTTTATCCTTTTAACCGTAGGTATTCTTTCGGGAGCAGTATGGGCTAATGAAGCATGGGGATCATATTGGAATTGGGATCCAAAGGAGACTTGGGCATTTATTACTTGGACCATATTCGCTATTTATTTACATATTAGAACAAATAAAAATTTTGAAAGTGTAAATTCTGCAATTGTGGCCTCAATGGGCTTTCTTATAATTTGGATATGCTATTTTGGGGTTAATCTATTAGGAATAGGGTTGCATAGTTATGGTTCATTTACATTAATATCTAATTGAATAAAAGACTTGACGAATATAAACATAGGACGGCATACAGGTATATATACGAAAACTTCATGTAAACAATCAAGAACCATTTGAATCATTTCCATTACTTGATTCAAATGGTTCTCACAAATTCAAAAGATATCTAGTTATAATAGAATTCCAATTTATTTATTTTACTTAAAAGAATATAAAATTTTACTTAAAAGAATATAAAAGACTCATTTTTTTATTGTACAATCAACCATTTTTAAAATCATGGGATTTCAGTTTCATTTTTTGGTTTACTCACAAAAACTATCGAAAAAAATAATTGGATATAATAGCTTCGACCTTGTCAACTGATAATGATAAAACGAAATCGGGATAAACACCAATACCTATTACAGGTAAAAGGATAGAGATCGAAACAAATAATTCTCGCGGTCCAGAATCAAAAAAATAAGAGTTTGGGGCATTAAAAAGCTTGTATCCATAGAACATCTGGCGTAACATAGATAATGAATAAATAGGAGTTAATATCATTCCAATTGCCATTACAAAAGTAATTAATATTTTTGTCATTAAAAGATATTTTTGACTAGTAAGTATTCCAAAAAAAACTAACAATTCGGCAACAAAACCGCTCATGCCCGGTAATGCAAGAGAAGCCATTGATAAGATACTGAAAGTCGTGAATATTTTTGGAATTGCGATAGCCATTCCGCCCATTTCGTCGAGATAAACAAGACGTATTCTATCATAACTCGTTCCGGCCAAGAAAAAAAGCGCAGCGCCAATAAATCCGTGAGAGATTATTTGTAAAATGGCTCCGTTGAGTCCTGTATCGCTTATAGAACCAATTCCTATAATTATGAAACCCATATGAGATACAGAAGAGTAGGCTATTCTTTTTTTAAAATTACGCTGACCGGGAGATGTTGAAGCTGCATAGATTATTTGAATTGTGCCTACTATAATCAACCAGGGAGAGAATATAGAATGGGCGTGGGGTAATAATTCCATATTGATCCGAACCAATCCATACGCTCCCATTTTTAATAAGATTCCGGCTAAAAGCATACAAGTACTGTAATGTGCCTCTCCATGGGTGTCTGGTAACCATGTATGTAAGGGTATGATCGGTGATTTGACAGCAAAAGCAATAAGAAATCCAATATAAAATATTATTTCTAGTGCTACAGGATACGATTGATTAGCTGATGTTTCAAAATTTAATGTTGGTTCATTGGAACCATATAAACCAATACCCAAAACTCCTATTAATAAAAAAACGGAACTTCCTGCAGTGTACAAAATAAATTTTGTAGCTGAATACAACCGTTTCTTTCCCCCCCACATGGATAGAAGTAGATAAACTGGAATTAATTCTAACTCCCACATGATGAAAAAAAGTAAAAGGTCTCGAGAAGAAAATGGTCCTATTTGACCGCTATACATTGCTAACATCAGAAAATGGAATAGTCGGGAATCTCGAGTAATCGGCCGAGCCGCTAAAGTAGCTAAAGTTGTGATAAATCCTGTCAGTAAAATGGGTCCTATAGAAATTCCATCTATTCCCAATCTCCAGTAAAAATCAAAAAAATCGATCCATTTATAATCCTCTGTCAGTTGCATTAATGGATCATCCAATTGGAAACGATAACCGAATGCATAGGTTGTTAGAAGGAGTTCAATTATGCATATACCTATAGTATACCAACGAATGATCTTATTTCCTCTATGAGGGAGAAAGAAAATTAAGGAACCCGCGAATATTGGCAAAACTACAACTAGCGTTAACCAAGGAAAATTATTCATGGTAAAAACAAGATAAACTTGGACCAGAAAAACCCGTGCTCAAAATAAAAAGTTTTTGAGCGCGGGTTTTTGTCGGTAAAGGTAAAAAAATCAAATGTATTCGAGTAGGGTTTTCTGGAACGTATTAATAAGCCAGACCCATACTTCGAGTTGTTTCATGCCATAAATAAACTCGAACACTCAAGAAATCTGTCGGACAGGCGGATTCACATCTCTTACAACCGACACAGTCCTCTGTTCTTGGAGCAGAAGCAATTTGCTTAGCTTTACACCCGTCCCAAGGTATCATTTCTAATACATCCGTTGGGCAGGCGCGCACGCATTGAGTACACCCTATACACGTATCATAAATCTTTACTGAATGTGACATTTGGATCTATAAATTTTTGAATGTCAGAAAGTTTCGATCTAGTAAACTTGTAAATGAATCATATATTTAGACACCAGATGAATCAATAATTTATCATAATTTTTCTAATCAATCTACTTCTGGATTGACTCATGCGATAGAGCCAAGATACTTTAATTTCTTACATTTTTGAAAACATGTATTATTACGTAATGTATGGTCATGGTAATTCTAATTTATGAATATTAGAATTTATATGATTAATACTACTTATTCAACAAATTCGATTGATTGATACGAGTTGATTTTCTGTTACGATAAATTGATGAAACAATAGCCGGTCCAATAGCTGCTTCAGCGGCTGCAATAGCTATAACAAAAATTGAGAAAATATTTCCTTTTAATTGGCGACTATCAAAAAAATCAGAAAATGTTACGAAATTCATATTAACCGCATTCAGTATAAGTTCAAGACACATAAGGGCTCTAACCATATTCCGGCTCGTGATCAATCCATAGATACCGATAGAAAATAAGTAGGCACTCAAAACAAGTACATGTTCGAGCATCATTGACCAACTCCTTATCAATTTCGATTCATTTCAATATGAACTGAACAACAATTCAACAGATTCAATTGACTAGAATAAAAAAAAGTACGGAACAAAGGCAGATTTTCTATTGTTATATAGAATAGATTGAATAATTTCTATTTTAGACATAAAAAATCTTTAATTAAAGGGAAATAAATGTAATGTAATAAAACCGAACAGAGTTTAATGTGCATTGCTAATTCTATAAATTTTTTACTGTCGCGCCACGGCAATTGCACCTATCAAAGCGGCTAAAAGAATTATCGAAACGAATTCAAATGGAAGAAAAAAATCGGTTGATAAATGAATTCCAATTTGTTGACTATTACTTATCAAATCTTGCTCTATAATCTGGTTTGATCTTGTAGTCCAAATAATTCCGTACCATGACGTATCCGTAATAATAATCATGAGTAAAACAAAAATACTTGTACAAACTGGCAAAGTAACCACATCCCCAATGGTCCAAAGATTCAAATCTTTGTAATATTCTGAACCATTCATGAACATCACAGCAAATACGATTAAAACATTTATAGCTCCCACGTAAATAAGGAGTTGTGCAGCAGCTACAAAATAAGAGTTTAATAGAATATAGAATAAGGATATACAAACAAGAACCAGTCCCAATGAAAAGGCAGAATAAATGGGGTTGGTAAATAATACCACCCCCATACCTCCTAGTATAAGAACCGATCCCAGAAAGACTAAAAGAAAATCATGTATTGGTCCGGGCAAATCCATTATATGTAAAATAAGAGATAAATAAATAGAAATGTTTTTCATGACCTTATTGAGACCCGACCAGAAATTTTTTTTTATGATTTTTGAGCAATTCCTAATTTAATCCTAAGTAAATAAATACTAAGGGATATGAATAAATGTGAGTACTATTATTGGACTAATTTCATTCTTTATCTGAAAGAGTCGTTCTAATTCTAAACTATATATTTTAAAACAATTATGGATATATTAATTAATGGATTTTCAATCCAAATTAAGACGCGTTTCTTACCAACCAATCAATAGTTGGTATTTGTAGTTATTGACCAAACAACACGAAAGAAACCTAAATTCCTTCTATATTAGTTATTAGTAAACTATATTAGTTATTAGTAAAGTTTAGTAAAGTAATTATAAATTATTCGTTAATCAAGAGATTTACTTATTTATTTGAGGCGAATTCAAAATTGTTCGAATTGTATAATCGTCAATTACTGACATTGGTAAACGACCCAAAGCAATTTGATTATAATTCAATTCGTGACGATCATAAGTAGAAAGTTCATATTCTTCAGTCATTGATAAACAATTCGTTGGACAATACTCAACGCAATTACCACAAAATATACAGACTCCGAAATCAATACTGTAATTAAGCAGCCGTTTCTTGCGAATATCAGTTTCCAATTTCCAATCAACAACGGGTAGATCTATAGGACATACACGAACGCATACTTCACAAGCAATACATTTATCAAATTCAAAATGGATTCGACCGCGGAAACGCTCCGCGGTGATTAATTTTTCATAAGGATATTGAATAGTTACGGGTAAACGATTTGCGTGGGATAAAGTAATCATGAAACTTTGACCAATGTACCTTGCAGCTCGTACTGTTTGTTGACCATAATTCATGAACCCAGTTACCATAGAGAACATATCGTTAATATATATATGAATAGTTTTATGTTTGTTTATTTCTCTTGTTTGAGACACGTTGTGAATATAGAATGTTACTTTACAGTGAAAAGAGTTGGAAAGAAGTTGTTAATAATAGATTACCGAGAGAAATAGGTAAAAGAAATTTCCATCCAAGATTCAATAGTTGGTCCATTCTTAGCCTCGGTAAAGTCCATCTTGTTGTGATAGGAATGAACAAGAACAAATAAGTTTTAGCTAATGTAATAAAGATACCAATTATCGCTCCAAAAACTCCACATGTTTTATTTATTTCAAAAAGCTCAGAAACATATATGTCCGGAATAGATATATTCCAACCTCCCAAGTAAAGAACTGTTACAAATAATGAAGAAACCAATAGGTTTAGATAGGAAGCAACATAAAATAACCCAAATTTTATACCCGAGTATTCGGTTTGATAACCTGCTACTAACTCTTCTTCTGCTTCTGGTAAATCAAAAGGTAATCTCTCACATTCTGCTAGGGAAGAAATAATAAAAATGATAAACCCTATAGGCTGACGCCACAAATTCCATCCCCAAAAACCATATTTTGATTGCGCCTCAACAATATCAATTGTACTTGAACTGTTAGATAATTATAGTCGGTGATACCATCACTGTTACCATCGCTATTACAGAACCGTACATGAGATTTTCACCTCATACGGCTCCTTGAAGGCCAGAAATAAATATAGGGACCGCGTCAGTATTCTTTTTTGAATCTTGATATGTTTGTAGGATGGATAACTATCGGCCGGTCCCAAATTAGACCAATTGAATTCTGTCTGTTATAATTATTTTAATTCAAAATTAAATAAAAAAAGTACTTCTGAATTGATCTCATCCTTTCTTTAATTTAATAATTTCAATAATAATTTCAATTCTTCTTTGTTCAGTAATAACTTAACTGTTCAATAAAATACTTCTTGTAAAAATATCAATAACCCGTTGGTTTCACGTACGAAAAAAAAATTCTATATAAATTAATGAATTATGACACAAATTATATATCTATTAATATGTATATGGGAAAGAATAAAAGTAACAAAGAATAAATAAAGTATATCTTTCTTTTTTTTTTTTTTTCGTTCCTATTCTTCTTTCTATTTCTGAGAAAAAGAGGGCTTTCAAAATAAAGTAAAGGATTATTTCGTTTCGAATAGTTATTTATTAAATCGGTGGATAGGAGTATACTCTGGATTGGAATCGTGTCATGGGGAGTACTGCCTGATCATTTCTACCAACTTAAAGCCCCAATTAGTATTCTTTGTTTGTATATTATGTAAAAATGTCCTTTTGGAGAATTTACATAATCTCCATTACTAATCCTTTACATATGTTCGTGTTTCTAACCATCCACTCGTTTTTGCGCAATCCCCCGTTATGCTAATACATAAAAATGATAGTGAAAACTCAATACGGTTGATCTTTTGAACCCGCTTCAAGTCAGGATGACTAATCAACCAATCTTGGGGGAAACGGTCTCTTCTGTTTATGTTTATTTCCGCTTAACTCTCTAACTCTTATACATAGAAAATGAGAATCAATCTTTTTACTGCGAATTTATATATAAGCTGTTTTCTTTCACTCATATAACTATTTGATTTAGTTCATCAACCCGAATAATGAATAAAAAAAAATTAAGATATCTACTCAATCCATTCCAACCCTTTCCTTGAAAGGAAGGAATAGAGAAAAGTTTATGTCTATGTATCAACGAATCGCACGTAGAGATATTGATAACACACATAAAGTTAATGGTATTTCATAACTAATCGATTGAGCAGCAGCTCGTAGACCGCCTAAAAAGGAATATTTATTATTTGACCCGTATCCCGACATAAGAAGTCCAATTGGCGCAATACTGGAAATGGCAATCCATAAAAAAACACCGATATTGAGATCCGCTAAAACAAGGTGATATCCAAAAGGAACTACTGAATAGCTTACTAAAATTGATATGACTGCTATGGATGGCCCGATACTGAATAAACGAGTATCCCCCCTAGATGGAAAAAGATTTTCTTTGAAAAGTAGTTTTGTCCCATCTGCTAGAGCTTGAAGAACTCCCAAAGGGCCGGCGTATTCAGGTCCAATACGTTGTTGTATCCCTGCCGATATTTCTCTTTCTAACCATACAATTACCAGTACGCCTATTGTGATTCCCACTACAAGAGTCAAAATAGGAACAAGAACCCATAGAATTCCATAAACCTCTTTAAAAAATTCTAATCTAGAAAAAGAATCGATATCTTGTACTTCCGGTGTATCAATTATCATTTCAACGATCAACTTCTCCCATAATGATATCTATACTACCTAGTATCGTCATAATATCAGCCAATTTCATTCTTTTAACTAACCGCGGAAGAATTTGCAAATTGATAAAACCCGGCGGGCGGATTTTCCATCTCCAAGGAAAACCACTCTGATCCCCTATGAGAAAAATTCCCAATTCTCCTTTTGGGGCTTCTACTCTCACATAAAGTTCTTGTTTCGGCAATTCAAATGTAGGAGACGGCTTTTTACTAATAAATCGATATTCAAAATCATTCCATTCCGGATTCCTTTCTCTATCAAAGTATCGTATTTCTAAATTCTCATAGGGTCCCCCTGGAATTCCTTCCAGGGCCTGTTGAATAATTTTTACGGATTCTATCATTTCACCAATTCGGACTAGATAACGAGCCAATGAATCTCCTTCTTTTTGCCACTGTACTTCCCAATCAAATTCGTCGTAACATTCATAATGATCAACTTTACGAAGATCCCATTGTATTCCGGAAGCTCGCAGCATTGGTCCCGATAAACCCCAATTTATTACTTCCTCTCTACCAATAATGCCTACTCCCTCGACTCGTTCTAAAAAAATAGGATTTCGTGTAATAAGGTTTTGATATTCAGCAACTCTTGTTAAAAAATAATCGCAGAAATCCAAACATTTATCTATCCAGCCATGAGGTAGATCGGCCGCTACTCCTCCGATACGAAAATAATTATGCATCATTCTCATACCGGTGGCAGCTTCGAATAGATCATATACTAATTCTCTTTCTCTGAAAATATAGAAAAAGGGAGTTTGTGCACCAATATCCGCCATAAAAGGACCGAGCCATAACAGATGAGAAGCTATACGACTCAACTCCAACATAATTATTCTGATATAGCTGGCTCTTTTAGGTACTTGAATATTTCCCAACTGTTCCGGTCCGTTTACAGTTATTGCTTCTGTGAACATAGTAGCTAAATAATCCCACCGTGTTACATAAGGCAAATATTGTATAATTGTTCGATTTTCCGCAATTTTTTCCATTCCTCGGTGTAAATAACCCAATATTGGTTCACAGTCAATAACATCTTCACCATCTAGAGTAATGATGAGTCGAAGAACACCATGCATTGATGGGTGGTGGGGGCCCATATTGACTATCATGAGGTCTTTTCTTGTAGCCGGTATATTCATAGGTTTTTCCTCGATTCATTCTTTCATGAATTGCTGAAAACGAAAAAAAGTTCATTAAAATTCAAGATCTAATAAATCAAATAATTCAAAATGCCTTTATAAAAATAAAATTAACGAGTTTTTGACTCCCGAATATCCAACCGATTAATTAATTCTTTATAACATATTCTATTTTTCTTTGACAAATAAGACAGTAATCGTTGGCGTTTTCCCAGAATTTTACGTAAACCTCTCTGAGATAAATAGTCTTTTTTGTGTAATTGTAAATGTGAAGTAAGTCTTCGTATCCTATTGGTGAAACTAACTATTTGAAATTCAACAGATCCTCTGTTTTCGTCTTTTTCTTCTTGTGAAATAACTGAGATGAATGAATTTTTTACCATAAACTGAAATCTTCTCTCCCCCCTCTTTTTATTTTAAGATATTTGTTATTGATAGATATCTTTATTGATCAGTAATAATAATGCCCCTAATTTTTATTTGGTATATACAATAATTTGAATTTCGTTATTAATTTCTAATTTTTTTAATTTAATAAAACTTACTCAATCCTATTTTCATTTTAAAATTGGATTTGAAAGGGGATACAAAAGTATGGTTGGTTTCTTCACTCACAAAAGATAAAAGTTTAGACCTAAAATAAGAAAATTTTTTTCATTCTAGATCTAATTGATATGTCATTGAATTAGTATCATGTATCAGAATGGAATGTAAGACAACGTATGCGTGCATCTCTTTGTCGTCATAGACCAGAGTATGGGAAATATAGGAAAAATGTACTATTAATGAATTTTCAATCGCGGATACATATGTATCCTTACCATACTGAAACAACTGCCATTATTGGTATTAAACCAATAACGATTCATACAAGCTAAATCTTCTAATCGATAATTGGGCCAAAGAAATAGCTTTAATTTTATAAGTTTTTTTTTATATTTTTTGCTTTTATCCACAACTTGACTGTTTACCTCATTCCCATTACAAAAAGATGCCTTTCTATGTCTATTCTTAGAATTTAAACAAATTAGAATTCGCAATTCTCTACGACGTCTAGGCGATAAAATATTTTCAGGAACAAACAAATCATAATTTTTTTTATATCTATTTCCAGTCATCTTTTGATGTTTTGTAATGACTTCATCAGAATTCTTATCAACATGTTTTTTTTCTCGGTATCTTTGATTTATTTGATGTTTACTTTTATGAACTAATGAAATACCGAGGGTTTGATACATAATAAATTTTCCATCATTTTTTATAGCTAGACGAATTGGTTCAATAATAAAAAATCCCCTTTTAATAAATTCTGTAAGAGTTACATCTTTCTGAATCGTCAAAATATCCAGACTCATTTCGCCCCTTTGAATAGAGGATATAGTAATTTCTCTTGGATTTATCAGTCTAAGCAGGAGACAATATACGTTGATGTTATTGATTATTTTTTTATTTAAAGAATCATCCCATCTCAATTGAAAATACAAATACCTTTTTAGGAAGAAATCAAACTCCGCTTTTGTATTGATCTTGTATTGCTTTTTATTTCTATGTTTTTTCATGTCCGATCCCGTATAATCTTCTTCAACATCTTTTTCTTGGTTTGAAAGAGCTGATTTAAGATCTGCTTGGCCCGTGGATTCTTTTTCTCCTTGATTTCGGTTTTCTAATTCAAGAGATTTTTTTTCATTCGCCGATATTGATATAAAAGGATCTCTTTTTTTATTTCCAGTGATGCTTTTGTTTTCACTAGCATTTTTTTTTATATTCGAATTAAAAAGTAGTAATTTAATTGGTATAACCCACGGTTTCATTTTATACGTATTATAAAGTCTCACAAATTCTGGCAAGAACCAAAGTTCCAGATTTGATATGGGACGACTTAGTATTTCTTCATTCATTCCCATCCAATCCAAAAGGGGTTTTTGATTGGATATTTGATCTTGCTGAAGTGTGAGATAAAAAAGACCTTTATTATTGATTTTATCAATTATTTGATACTTATTAACCCTAGTCTTAGTATATTTATTACTGTTAGTGTCAGTATCAATATTGATCCAGGCCTCAATATCGACTTTCGTTTTAAGACAAAAATCGAGAATTCTCCAATCAAAATATTTTCTCTCCGTATTTTTATCCATATCTCGAATATCATCTTCTACCATATTAAATGATTTTTGTTTATGTGTGTTGTAATTATAAAAAATATCTTGGTTAGTTTTTACTTGTAATGGTGATCCATAAATTGAAGAGTACTTCTTAGTTTCAGAATTTATAGATTTATATGCTAAAAGATCATATCTATATTGTTTTTTAAAATTATCCTTTTGATTCAATAATAAATCCGTTTCAATTTTTTTTTCGTAGTGAATTAATTCATCTTTTTCATATAAATCACACAAATCTTTATATAAATCTTTATTTTGAGCTATACAGTTCAATATATTTCGCCATTTTTGTGGTACTACTCTAGACCATTTAATTTGAGATACATCACATTGATATTGATAATGACTCCTTAACCAATTTGTCCATTGATTCATTCCAGAATTGCGAAGATTCTTAGGTCTTAATTCGGAATGAAATAGTTCTTGTCTTACAACAAAAAAATCCTTTATTTCATTCTTAAGAAAAAGGGGGTTTCCATTATATTGAAATACGGATTTCAATTTCTCTAACTTAATAAGTTGGGTTTGTGATAATTTGTAAAATACATATGCTTGTGAAAAGTAAGATAAGTCAAAAAAAGTCTTTGAATTTTTTTGACTAAGACTAATATTAGTATTAGAAAGTGACTCTTTTATAATCGAAATAAATTTAATTAAACTTTGATTTGTTTTATTAATTCTTTCTTGATTTGTTTCATTACTGTTAATGTTTTTATTAATAATTTTTTTTGTTGATTCAAGAAAAAGTTGTGTATTGATACTAGGAATATTAATCATAGATAGAAAGATATCTATGTATATCTTTTCAATGAAAAATATTATAAAATAATGGGATTTACGGATTAATCGAGCAGTTCTTCTTTTTAATATCTGCCAAATATTTTTTTGTGATTCCAATCTTTTATCATCATAACTTATTTTGTTAGAACTCAAATTTCTATCTGAAGTTATAAATTCCTTTTTCTTGTCTTTTGTAATTTTTTCTATTTGATTTATGATTGTGTTTATTCTATCAGTCAGATCTTGCATTTTTTTTTCTGTTAATGAATAATTTGTCCAATCCTGAGATCTAATTTGAATGGACGATTCCTGAATCATCCGATTACTGATTATTGAATCTTTTTTAATTTCACTCAATTCATATACTTCTATTTCTCTCAATCCAAATAATATAATTGGGTTTATTTTTGAGAGTTCTTTTATTATTTCTTTTATAAACAGAATGTTTTTAATGATCCATTTTTTTGGTTTTTTTGAGACATTTAGAAACAATTTTGTTTGTTCTTTAAAAATTCCTAGAATTATAAAACATTTCTTTTGCAATTTTTTAATTTTTTTTTTGAGTTCTTTAAAAATCGGTTCAAAAAATGAAAGTTTTTTTCTGGGAGAACCAAAAGGTAGTTCAGCTTCCATTCCAAAAATTGTTAAAAAACAAAAATCATTTTTTTGACCTTGCTTTTTCATTGCATCGTTATAAGGGGCTCGTAACTTAGATCTGTGCCAAGGTTTAAGACGAAAAGGAAATAGAATCTTGATCTGAATGCCGTCTGTTAACCAGTTTTTTGGAAATTCTTTTTCTGATAATTGAACGCCGTTATAGGTACATTTAACATGCATTTCTCTATTCCAATCCTTTAAGTCCTCATACCATTCCGGAAATTGAAATAATAGTATACGGACGATATTTTTAGCTATTATCAATGAAGGTAATATAATATATTTTCTAAGAATTGATTGGGTTACTAATAAAAAACCTCTCATTACTTGAGCAAGTAAAATACTATCCCAGGCTTCCGCTATTTGTATACGCACTTTTTCCTTTCTTTTGTCTTCTTCTTTTTTGTCCTCCTCTTTTTTTTTCGCGCTTTCTTTTGTCTTTTTCTCTGTATAATTCGAAATTGTGAATTCTGTGTTTTTCGACATCCAATTTCTAAAATTTTTTTTCATCCGTTCAGAAATATCAAAAACAAAAAAAAAAGATTTGTCTATTCGGTCCAAAAAAAGAGGGGAATGCGCATTTGCTTCAAAGAGTTTCCAAGTAACTGTTTTACGTCTTTGAGCGCGCATGGAGCCTTTGATTATGTCTCGACGAAAATCCGATTGTTGGGAATAACGTATCAAAGCAACTTCGCCTGTTTGATCAGTATTATTAGTTTCTTTGGTATTAGTATAAGCATCAGTGTTTTGTTGGTTATCAGTAAAAATCACTACACGTTTGGATTTTCTTGAACGAATCTGATGATCCTCTACCACAGTTTCTTCGGTTTCCCCCTCCTGTTGTTCAAAATCGTTGATTAATTTGTATGACCATCGAGGAACTTTTTTATTAATTTCTTTTATTCCAATAGATTTTTTTTTAATCATTTTATCGTTGGGAACAGTTCTAATTGCATCAAATAATAATTTTAAAATTTTGATTCGATCCTCTGAATCAATTCTTACCTGTTCGTGTTCTGTAACTAAAAAAAGTCTTTTAAAATTGAAATTTGATGTGTATTTTACAACCAATTCATTGATTAAATTTAATAAATAAAAAATTTCTGTTGTTAATGATTTTCTATCAAATGAATTTATTTTTTGTTCAAATTCTAAGTAATTAATA